AGACCGAACCAATCATTAGTTCCCACCCCCGGGGTGAGTGGAATCCGATACATAAATCAGTTAATAAAAGAATAGAAAAAGCCTTTATTGTGTCGCTTAAGTTATAGAGGAATTCCTGAACCCAAGAATTCAGAATGACAAGTTCTTCATTACCCAGAATAGAATAACCACTTAGAATAGCAAAACAGATTATATTTGTCGAGAAATCCAAAATGATATGGATATGATCTTCGTTGTGCATTTTGACCAATTGCATCGTCTCTTTGTGGATTCCTATACGAAGCTTTTGTATCTGTGTCTCCGGGTACTCTTTTATCATTTCATCCAACAGGAATAGTTGTTCTAATTCTATGAATCTTTCTAGAACGTTCTTTTCTTGAATATCATTCAAAAAAGTTTCGGATTGTCCGGTATTCCACCAATTAGTAACCCAAGGTTCCAGACTTTTATTAAATGAGAGAGAGATCCACCAGGGCAAAAAGACTATAGATGCAAGATACGGGAGGGGAGTCAATGCTTTCTTTTTTGACACTTTTCATCTGTGAATTGTTAATGAACCCGCTTCAGTCGCCGACTCTATCTGATCCGATATTTCTATGAAGCATGAGTTCTATAACAAGGTATGGAACCTATGGATCTATTCCTTTTTTTTTTTTTGAATTGTTTAGTCCTTGGATCTAGAAAGAATATAGAAATAGAATAAGGGCCCGTTTCGAATGAAGAAATAATCAAATACTTTTCCCAGATATCTCAGTTGGTCAAATTCGAACCAATTCTATCTTCATTTGTTCTTTCGATGAATGCCCAAAAGAACCGCTTGAAATAATGAATATTATTTTGATTTCGAGACGAAAGAACTCCCCTCAATTATTTTTTCGAAATTTTCACTGGCTACCCACGACCCAGGAATAATTGAGGGGATATTTCTGAAAAATATTAATGATGAAATCCGAAATAGGTGACAAAACGAGAGAGAAATTGGATAGTTATGAGAGATCTAAACGTTTGGTTATCCAGGAGCTAAAGAAAGGATCAAAAAAGAAACATCGATTGACAAAAGAAAGATAATTAACGAGATATGATACATCTGTATCTAATGTATTAATCCAAAGTATTGGCCCTAAAAAGAGAAATTATGTATTCCGAAATGCTCTGATATGTGTGATGAATACATACTTATTAGACTTGTTACTAGTAGAATTGAGTTCTATATGGAGAAAAAGGAGTTTTGGTCGATCAAAATTGCTTCTTATTGTGGTTGTTCCGTATACGTCCGCCTGCTTTATTCTATGGGCCACAGAAGGATTACCAACGGAACGGGGGAAATAGAATCTAACATGTTTTGCTCGAATGAACGTTCCGAAGAAGCTTCAGTTATATTTAAAAGGGGGTTCCTGGGTCCCTTCCCTCATGCTGAGAAAGCATTAATTCCCTTCATTTCAAAATACTTCAATTGGCACGCGCAAGAAATAGGCCAATTCAGCAGCTTTTTGTTCAATTTCTCGTGGAGTCAAATTTTCGTCAGTACGGGTCAAGGGAATGGCGCCCTGGCCTCTGATTTCCATATAAAGGACACGTCGAGGATAAAGACCCTCTTTAACTTCCATTCTGATCGATTGAATCTCTCTCATAAGGAATCGAAGGAAGATGCGACGATTTATTCCAGGAAATCCCCAACGAAAAATACACACTATTCCTTCTTTTCTATCGAATCGATCATAACCGCTACCTACATTCCACGAAATTGTGCACCACAAATAGGAACTAATGAACAGACCTGCGATCCCATAGAAAGACATCACGATTCCTTGGGGAAAAAAAATGATTTGCTGAGACGGGAATAAAGATATCAGATTCCTACCAAGATAACTGGAAGTTCCAACCAATAGGAATCCTAGTGAACCTAAAAAAAGGATACAGGCCCAGCAGAAATTACTTGTTTTTCGAGATCCCGTTATAAGTTCTATCCATATACGTTCTGATCGATAGTTCATACTAGATCCAGTTGCATCCTATTGGAATTGAGAGAAGAGAATAAGCCAAATGAATTTGATTTTACTTTTTTTATTTTGCTCCCGAAGTAACTCTCATCAACTAGCACTATTATGACGCGAACTATTAGGAGTAATTCATCAAATTGGTTAGATATAAAATAATAACATCCCCTTCGTATAATACCACCACTATGTATATCTACATAATATAGATACGTTAACTTTCTATTTCAGATATCCGCTCTGATCCATTTTAAAACAGCTATCCCCCCATATACATGCATTTATCCATATATAATGTATCCGCATGTATAATCACTTTTTTATTTGTGCCCGGAGGGAGCCACATGTCGTATCATATTCCACTAAATGGATATCCCTATTATGATCCAAGTCCAAGTGTTGAAATAAATTGATGAAATTTTGTCCTATCAGGTCTAAACAATCTTGTTTTTTTGAACATGAAGAGATAAAGAAGCCATTGCAATTGCTGGAAACACTAAGCCCACTAAAGGCACAAAAATAGAGGGTAAATTGAAATCTGTCATAGAATGGGTGCCTCGATTTAATATTTGTACCTGTTATAAAGATATTTTATCTTATGATAAGTATATCTATTATAAGTATTATTAAGTATATAATAAGTGCAAGGAATGTAGAGCTAAATAAGTGTATCTATTCACCTTTCTACAAGAAATAGATGGATGATAATCCGCTTTATTATTCTTGTTCTACCGCCCTTATTTTCTAATAAAGAGTTTCTTACGAGTTTCCTAAGGATTTGTTAGAATCCGATCCAACAGGAATTCATAGTCAAAAGTGTAGGTCCTCGGGAGATATAAAAATATGCAACACTTCCCTTATAGATTTGAATTATTCTATATATATTAATACGATATATATTAATATGAAAGAAGGGAACATGAAATTCTTTTGATTTTTTTTCCCAATTCCATTCCGCGGAAGGAAGAATTCACTCTTTTCCTCCTGATAGGGGGTTCCTGATTACTAATCATGAATAGGGGTAGGATAAAAAATCTGCATCAAAAAAAGTCATTATCCGAAACTTCCTATAGAACTTATGTTACCAAAGAAAACTCCACTCTTCTTATTTTGACTTTGATTCCGATGAACTAAAGTTCGCTACAAATAACTGAGCCTAGCGCTCTACTTGAATTTTGATTCAAGGGAAAGAAACCGTGTAGCTGAAATAATTCACTCAGAACACCTTTTAAAGGATTACGTGGTACGATTGGATCAAATAAGCCCTTATGGAATAAATACTCAGCTGCTTGTGAACCGTCAGGTACTGTCTTATTCAATGTTTGTTCAATTACTCTTTTCCCCGCAAATGCAATGTAGGCATTGGGTTCAGCAATAATAATATCTCCCAACATACCAAAACTGGCCGTTACTCCGCCGGTTGTAGGAGATGTAAGGATTGATACATAGAATAACTTTTTATTGAATTGATAATCATATAAAGCGGAAGATATTTTAGCCATTTGCATCAAACTCAAACTTCCTTCTTGCATGCGTGCTCCTCCAGAAGCACACACCATAATAACAGGTAGAGATCTATTAGCAGCATATTCGATCAACCGGGTGATTTTCTCGCCTACTACGGATCCCATACTACCCCCCATGAACTGAAAATCCATAACCCCAATGGCTATGGGAATCCCATTTAGTTGACCTATGCCCGTTTGAACAGCCTCAGTTAAACCTGTCTTTCTTTGATACGAATTGATACGATCTCTATAAGGTTCCTCTTCCGAGTGAAATTCAATGGGGTCAATAGAGACCATGTCTTCGTCCATAGGATCCCAAGTGCCCGAATCAACCGAAAGTTCGATTCTATCTGAACTACCCATTTTCAAATGATATCCACATTGTTCACAAATATTCATTTTTGACCTAAAAAATTTCTTATAATTTAATCCATAACAATTTTCGCATTGAACCCATAAATGTCTGTATTTTTTATTTCCATCGAAATCATTAGATCTTCCTCTTATATTGAAATCACTGCCATTACCGCCAGTTCTTATACTAGAACTCCCCCTGTCACTATCACTTACACTTTCACCACTACAAATGTAACTATAAATATAACTGTAAATGTGATTGTCGCTACCACTCGAAATGTACTTATCAATACTGATTTCAGAACGAAGATAACTATCAATGCAACTATTAATGTGATTATTCCAACTATACGTAGTATCATACATATAATGATCATAGTAGCGATTGTCACTCTTAGACCCGCTATTCAGATAACTAGAAAAAGCAGTTTCTAGTTCACTCAGAAAAGAACTATCGTTGTCAATCTCAAAAACCCGATTTTCAATATCAAAATATACGGAATAACTGTTACCATTACTATCCCTAACTAAAAAAGTGTCATCAGAGATGAAACTCCAAATGTCCCTGACACCGAAAAAATGATCAACATTACTGCAACTATTACTTTCGCGCCAACCATGATTATGATTGTTTTTATTCGTATCATTTAGAATAGCATCTTCACTTCCACTGGTATTTCCAACAGGACGACCAAGACTGTCCATTGATTTACCTAGCCCACACCTGTGTTCTAACTCCTCGTTAGACAACATTGAATTGAACCACCATTTTCCCATAGATCCTTCCTGCCCCCTATTTGAAAATACAATAAATGAATAGTCATTCGACGAAAAATCATTTTACTATTTCATTTCCTATCGGAATACGCATATAGATCCAATCACTAGGATTATTAACTAATAACGAGTAACTATTGAACGAAAGAAATGATTTTGTGGGAGTCGGGAGTATCAATTCACTATATATGATGGAACCTTTTCTTCAATTATTATAAATAGAAGATAGGTTTCTCCCATGTTGTGTACAAACTCTCATCGAAAAGAGAAATATTTGTTCCCTCCTAGGAAGGATTCATTTTCGTATAATCTCGTATAATAATAAGTTTCTAATGCAACACGGAATGAAAAGGACAATATA